GTTTATGTAGCTTAATTAAAGTGTGACACTGAAAATGTTAAGATGGATTTTTAGTAAATCTCAAAAACACAAAGGTTTGGTCCTAGCCTTATTATTAATTAAAATTATATTTATACATGCAAGTCTCAGCACCCCAGTGAAATGCCCTTCTTTACCCGTTAGTAGATAAGGAGTAGATATCAGGCCTATAAACGCCCATAACATCTTGCCAAGCCACACCTCCACATGAATTCAGCAGTAATAAACATTGAAAAATAAGCGTCAATAAGCTTGAATCAGTAAAAATTTTAAGAGTTGGTAAATTTCGTGCCAGCCACCGCGGTTATACGAGAAACTCAAATTAATAAAAACGGCCCAAAGCGTGATTAAATTATATTTAGATTAATAGAAGTAAAAATTAACTCGACTGTCGTACGTATTTGTTAAATAAAAAATCAAAAACGAAAGATATTCTAATAAACAAATTACTTGAATCCACGAAAGCTAAGAAACAAACTAGGATTAGATACCCTACTATGCTCAGCCTTAAACTTTGGAACCTACCCGCCTGAGTACTACGAGCCATAGCTTAAAACTCAAAGGACTTGGCGGTGCTTTATACCCCCTAGAGGAGCCTGTTCTATAATTGATACCCCCCGCTAAACCTCACCACTCATTGCCAATACCGCTTATATACCGCCGTCGTCAGCTCACCATTTAAATGAAAAATAGTAGGCATAATGATAAACATAAAAACGTCAGGTCAAGGTGTAGCGAATTAAGTGGAAAGAAATGGGCTACATTTTCTAAATTAGAAAATACGAAAAATTCTATGAAAAACAATTTAAAGGTGGATTTAGCAGTAAAAAGAAAACAGAGTGTTCTTTTTAAATAGGCCCTAGAGCGCGCACACACCGCCCGTCACCCTCCTCAGAAAAATAATTTATATATAATTTTTTTTAAAAATAAAGAAGAGGAAAGTCGTAACATGGTAAGTTTACCGGAAGGGGTACTTGGAATATCAAAATATAGCTTAAATATAGCATCTTGCTTACACCAAGAAGATATTTGTTAAATTCAAGTTATTTTGAGTAATAAATTTAGCCTATCTACCTTAATAAACATTATTCTTTTAACCAATTAAATAAAACATTTATATCATTTTAGTATAGGAGATAAAAAAATTCATTAGCGCAATATAAATAGTACTGCAAAGGAAAAATGAAATAGAAATTAAATAAACCATAAAAACAATAAAAAGCAAAGATCTAACCTTGTACCTTTTGCATAATGGTCTAGTAAGTTTAACCTAACACAAAGAACTTAAGTTAGACACCCCGAAACTAAACGAGCTACTCCGAAGCAGCAAAACGAGCCAACCCTTCTCTGTGGCAAAAGAGTGGGATGACTTCCTAGTAGTGGTGATAAACCTAACGGGCTTAGTAATAGCTGGTTACTTAATAAATGAACTTAAATTCAACTTAAAATATTTTTTAACAATCAAAGTAAAAAATAATATTTTAAAGTTAATTAATAGAGGTTCAGCTCTATTAATAAAGGATACAACCTAAAACAATGAATAATGATTATATTTATTAAAGAAATTAATTATGTAGGCCTAAAAGCAGCAATCAAATATAAAAGCGTCAAAGCTTAATTTAATAAATCTTATTATAACAATAAAATATCCTAATTCATTAAAACTATTAAGTCAATCTATAAAAATAGATGTGATTATACTAGAATGAGTAATAAGAAAATATTCTCTTAGTACAAGTGTAAATCAGAACGAATACTTCACTGATAATTAACGAACCTATTGAAGGAATAATAATATTTTACAAGAAAAACTTATTTTATTTTTCGTTAACCCAACACAGGTGTACACTAGAAAGATTAAAAATATAGGAAGGAACTCGGCAAACACGAACTTCGCCTGTTTACCAAAAACATCGCCTCTTGCAACCAGAGTATAAAAGGTCCTGCCTGCCCAGTGACACCAAGTTTAACGGCCGCGGTATTATGACCGTGCAAAGGTAGCGTAATCACTTGTCTTTTAAATAAAGACCAGTATGAATGGCAAGACGAAAGTTCAACTGTCTCCCTAAATTAATTAATGAAATTGATTTTTCCGTGCAAAAGCGGAAATAAAATTATAAGACGAGAAGACCCTATGGAGCTTTAAACATATAATCAACTGCATAATAAAAATCCGAAAGATTAAATATTAAATAAAACAGTATGATCAAAATTTTAGGTTGGGGCGACCACGGAGAAAAGTATAACCTCCGAGATGAAGAGAATATCTTAATTTAAGAACTACAGTTCTAAGAAATAAAATATTTAACATAATTGATCCAATATATTGATCAACGAACCAAGTTACCCTAGGGATAACAGCGCAATCCTCTCCAAGAGTCCCTATCGACGAGTGGGTTTACGACCTCGATGTTGGATCAGGACACCCCAATGGTGCAGCCGCTATTAAAGGTTCGTTTGTTCAACGATTAAAGTCCTACGTGATCTGAGTTCAGACCGGAGTAATCCAGGTCAGTTTCTATCTATAAAAATTTTTTTCTAGTACGAAAGGACCGAAAAAATGGAGCCAATATAAAAACAAGCCCCACCTTCTCCTGTTGAAAACAATTAAAATAGACTTAGGTAAAATAATTAAACCCTAGATAAGGGTTAGTTAAAATGGCAGAGTCTGGTAATTGCAAAAGATCTAAAATCTTTCACCCAGGGGTTCAACTCCCCTTTCTAACTATGAACCTTATAATTTCCCTAATTATTAATCCCATTTTATACATCATCCCAGTATTACTAGCAGTAGCATTTTTAACCCTTGTAGAACGCAAAGTCCTGGGATATATACAATTACGTAAGGGTCCAAATATTGTTGGACCTATAGGAATTCTTCAACCATTAGCTGATGGTTTAAAACTTTTTATTAAAGAACCTATTCGACCATCAACATCCTCGCAAGTTTTATTTATTATTATACCTATTTTAGCTTTAACCCTATCACTTATTATTTGAACCCCTCTCCCTATACCTAATAACTTATCTAACATTAATTTAGGTATTTTATTTATTATTGCACTTTCAAGTCTAGCCGTATATTCAGTGCTTGGCTCAGGATGATCATCAAATTCAAAATATGCATTAATTGGGTCTTTACGCGCAGTAGCACAAACAATTTCATATGAAGTTACACTAGGATTAATTCTGCTATGCTTAGTACTAATAACAGGAAGTTTTTCACTAATAAATTTTAATATAACTCAAGAATTTATATGATTAATTATTCCCGCCTGACCAATAGCAGCAATATGATTTACTTCAACCCTTGCAGAAACAAATCGAGCTCCATTTGATCTTACTGAAGGAGAATCAGAACTTGTATCAGGATTTAATGTAGAATATGCAGGAGGCCCATTCGCCCTATTTTTTTTAGCTGAATACGCAAACATTTTATTAATAAATACCCTCTCAACAATTTTATTTTTAGGCATAACCTATGACCACCACCACCCAGAAATATTTACACTGAGTTTAATAATTAAAGCAACTATTTTATCCATACTTTTTTTATGAGTACGAGCATCATACCCACGATTTCGGTACGATCAACTGATACACTTAATTTGAAAAAATTTTCTCCCAATTACAATTGCTATAACAATTTTTCATATTTCATTACCCATTTTAACCTCCAGCATTCCTCCAATAATCTAGGACATGTGCCCGAAAGTTAGGACTCACTTTGATAAAGTGAAATATAGGGGTTCAAACCCCCTCATTTCCTCTAAGAAAAAAGGATTTGAACCTATTCTAAGGAGATCAAAACCCCTTGTGCATCCTTTACACCTCTTCTTAGTGAAATAAGCTAAATAAGCTTTTGGGCCCATACCCCAAATATGTTGGTTAGAACCCCTCTTCCACTAATGAGCCCTCATGCATTATCAATTTTATTATCAAGTCTATCCCTTGGGACAATACTTACATTCATTAGTAACCATTGATTTTTAGCTTGAATGGGATTAGAAATTAATACACTCGCAATTATTCCATTAATAACAAAACTTCACCACCCACGAGCAGTTGAAGCCGCTACTAAATATTTTCTAATTCAAGCATCAGCATCTGCTCTAATTTTATTTTCATCAACAATTAATGCATGATTTACCGGAGAATGAATAATTACAAATATACAAACCCATCTTCCAACAACCATATTAACCATTGCATTATCAATAAAATTAGGAATTGCCCCATTCCACTTATGAATACCAGATGTACTTCAAGGCCTAGACATAATAACATGCCTAATCTTATCAACTTGACAAAAACTGGCACCAATAACCCTCCTAATTATAACACACCACCTCTTAAACTCAAATATATTAATTATTATGGCATTATTGTCAACATTAATTGGAGGATGAGGCGGATTAAATCAAACACAGTTACGAAAAATTATAGCCTATTCATCTATTGCACATATAGGATGAATAATCTTCATCTTATCATTTTTACCACATTTAATAATAATAAATCTATTAATTTATCTTCTCATAACTTTATGTATATTTATTATATTAATTTACTTTAATTCATTTAATATTAATAAACTTACTATATCATGGATTAAAAATCCAATTCTAACCTCAATAATAATAATTACACTTATATCTTTAGGCGGACTTCCCCCAACTTCAGGATTTATCCCAAAATGACTTATCCTTCAAGAAATTACTAAGCAAAGTTTAATAACCATGGCCTCCTTAATAGCACTCTCAGCTTTATTAAGCTTATTTTTCTACTTACGACTATCCTATGCCGTATCCTTAACCTCATCCCCAAATATATCTAATTCTAAATTTTATTGACGATTTAAAAATTACACCACAAATCCATTATCATTTACAATTATTATATCAACCATACTTCTCCCAATTACCCCTTTAATAATTAATTTATTTCTTTAAGAACTTAGGCCAATTAGACCAAAGGCCTTCAAAGTCTTTAGTAGAAGTTAAAATCTTCTAGTCCTTGTTTAAGATCTGCAGGACTTTATCCCACATTACCTGAATGCAACCCAGATACTTTAATTAAGTTAAGACCTTACTAGATTAGAAGGCTTTTATCCTACGACATTTTAGTTAACAGCTAAACGCTCAATCCAGCGAGCTTTAATCTACTTCTCCCGCGTTGCTGGAAAAAAACGCGGGAGAAGCCCCGGAGAAAACAAATTCTCCCTTTAAAATTTGCAATTTTATGTGCTCTTACACCACAAAGCTTGATAAAAAAAGGACTTTAACCTTTATAAAAGGGGCTACAACCCTTCACCTATTCGGCCATTTTACCTGTGATAATCACTCGATGACTATTCTCAACTAATCATAAAGATATTGGCACTCTATATTTAGTATTTGGTGCTTGGGCTGGTATAGTAGGCACTGCTTTAAGTCTTTTAATCCGAGCTGAATTAAGTCAACCCGGGACTCTTCTTGGGGATGATCAGATTTATAATGTAATTGTAACCGCACACGCATTTGTAATAATTTTCTTCATGGTAATACCTGTAATAATTGGAGGCTTTGGGAATTGATTAGTACCATTAATAATTGGGGCCCCAGATATAGCATTCCCACGGATATATAATATAAGTTTTTGATTATTACCACCATCATTTCTTTTATTACTAGCATCATCAGGAGTTGAAGCCGGAGCAGGGACAGGTTGAACCGTCTACCCCCCATTAGCTGGCAACTTGGCACATGCTGGGGCTTCAGTTGATTTAACAATTTTTTCACTCCACTTAGCAGGTATTTCATCAATTCTTGGGGCTATTAATTTTATTACAACTTCAATTAATATAAAACCCCTGTCAATATCACAATATCAAACACCCTTATTTGTCTGATCAGTATTAATTACTGCTATTCTCCTATTACTCTCATTACCAGTCCTTGCTGCAGGAATTACAATACTTTTAACAGACCGAAACTTAAACACTACATTCTTTGACCCTGCAGGAGGAGGAGACCCAGTTCTCTACCAACACCTCTTCTGGTTTTTTGGCCATCCAGAGGTTTATATTCTTATTCTCCCAGGATTTGGGATAATTTCTCATATTGTTACATATTATTCAGCAAAAAAAGAACCTTTTGGATATATAGGTATAGTATGAGCTATAATATCAATCGGATTACTAGGATTTATTGTTTGAGCCCACCATATATTTACAGTTGATCTTAATGTTGATACACGAGCTTATTTTACATCAGCTACAATAATTATTGCTATCCCCACTGGGGTAAAAGTATTTAGCTGATTAGCAACAATACATGGAGGATCAATTAAATGAGATGCTGCAATATTATGAGCTTTAGGTTTTATTTTTTTATTTACCGTTGGCGGATTAACTGGCATTGTTCTTGCCAATTCATCATTAGATATTGTCCTACATGACACTTATTATGTAGTAGCACATTTTCATTACGTTTTATCTATAGGAGCTGTATTTGCCATTATAGGCGGATTTGTACATTGATTTCCTTTATTTTCAGGATATACTTTACACTCGACTTGATCAAAAATTCACTTTGGAGTTATATTTATTGGAGTAAATTTAACCTTCTTCCCACAACATTTTTTAGGCCTAGCAGGAATACCACGACGATATTCGGACTACCCTGATGCTTATACATTATGAAACACAGTCTCGTCAATTGGCTCATTAATTTCCCTTATCGCAGTAGTTATAATAATATTTATTGTCTGAGAAGCATTCTCATCGAAGCGTGAAGTATTAACAACCGAATTAAACTCAACAAATGTTGAATGATTACATGGGTGCCCCCCACCATATCACACATTTGAAGAACCCTCGTATGTTCTGACTCGAGTTTATTAACAAGAAAGGGGGGAATTGAACCCACATAGGTTAATTTCAAGTTAACCGCATAACCACTCTGCCACTTACTTATAAGACATTAGTAAAAAAATATTACAAAACCTTGTCGGGGTTAAATTATAAGTTAAAATCTTATACGTCTTTCAATGGCACATCCATCACAATTAGGTTTTCAAGATGCAGCTTCCCCAATTATAGAAAAATTATTACATTTTCATGATCATGCATTAATAGCAGTTTTTTTAATCAGCACATTGGTTCTATATATTATTACAATCATAATAACCACAAAATTAACTAACACTAATGCCATAAATGCCCAAGAAATTGAAATAGTATGAACAATTATACCAGCTATCATTTTAATTGTAATTGCTCTTCCATCATTACGAATCTTATATCTAATAGATGAAATTAATGATCCTCACCTCACAGTTAAAGCTATTGGACATCAATGATATTGAAGTTATGAGTTTACAAATTATGAAAATTTAATATTTGACTCATATATATTACCTACTCAAGATCTTCTTCCCGGACAATTTCGTTTACTAGAAGTTGATAATCGAATAGTGGTACCTATAGAATCCCCTATCCGTATGCTTATTTCTGCAGAGGATGTTCTACACTCATGAGCAGTTCCATCTATAGGTATTAAAACTGATGCTATCCCAGGACGATTAAATCAAACAACTTTTATTGCATCTCGCCCTGGCGTGTACTATGGCCAATGCTCAGAAATTTGCGGAGCAAACCACAGCTTTATACCAATTGTAGTAGAAGCAACCCCATTAAATAATTTCCAAAATTGATCTTCATCTATATTAGAGTTATCATTAAGAAGCTTTCAATAAGCAATAGCCTTTTAAGCTGAAGATAGGTGATTTAACCCACCCTTAATGATATGCCACAATTAAACCCGGGGCCCTGATTTGCTATTTTTCTAATATCATGAATTATTTTTTTATTAATTTTAACCTTTAAAATCAATAATTTTAATAACCTAAATGAACCAACATCACAAAATATTAATAAAAATAAACCTGAATCCTGAAACTGACCATGAATTTAAGTTTTTTTGATCAATTTTTAAGTCCTGTAATAATAGGTATTCCCTTAATTATATTAGCTATAATTTTACCTTGATTATTATTTCCAAGCCCAACTAATAAATGACTGAATAATCGCCTATCCACACTACAAATCTGATTTACACAAAAATTTACTAAACAATTAATATCCCCAATTAATTCTAGCGGATATAAATGAGCTATAATTCTTATATCATTAATAATATTCTTAATTATAATAAATCTTTTAGGTCTTCTCCCATATACATTTACCCCAACAGCACAACTATCCTTAAATCTTGGACTAGCAGTACCATTTTGACTAGCAACAATTCTAATTGGCCTTCGAAATCAACCTACTGCTGCTTTTGGGCACCTCTTACCAGAAGGAACTCCAACCTTATTAATCCCAATTCTTATTATTATTGAAACAATTAGCCTTTTTATTCGACCATTAGCATTAGGAGTTCGACTAACAGCTAATTTAACAGCAGGTCAGTTATTAATTCAATTAATTGCTACAGCCACATTAATTCTCCTCCCTATAATACCAATTGTATCAATTCTAACAATAATTGTTTTATTTCTACTTACTCTCTTAGAAATGGGAGTTGCAATAATCCAAGCTTATGTATTTGTCCTTCTTTTAAGCCTATATTTACAAGAAAATGTATAATGGCCCACCAAGCACATGCTTACCATATAGTTGACCCCAGTCCTTGACCATTAACAGGAGCTATCGCCGCATTATTATTAACATCAGGTTTAGCCATATGATTTCATTTTGGATCTATAATCATTATGTCTTTAGGCCTAGTTGTGATACTTATAACAATATTTCAATGATGACGAGATATTATTCGAGAAGGAACATTTCAAGGACATCATACTTCTCTAGTTCAAAAAGGACTTCGATATGGAATAATTCTTTTTATTACATCAGAAGTATTTTTTTTTCTTGGATTCTTCTGGGCGTTTTATAACTCAAGCTTAGCCCCAACGCCAGAGCTAGGAGAATGCTGACCCCCAACTGGAATTACCCCACTTGATCCATTTGAAGTTCCTCTATTAAACACTGCAGTTTTACTAGCCTCAGGAGTTACAGTAACATGGACTCATCACAGCATTATACAAGGAAATCGAAAAGAAGCCATTCAATCACTTTTTTTTACAATTATTTTAGGTATATACTTTACCCTCCTTCAGGCAATAGAATATTATGAAGCCCCTTTTACAATTGCAGATGGGGTCTATGGATCAACATTTTTTGTAGCAACAGGATTTCACGGTTTACATGTAATTATTGGATCACTTTTCTTACTAGTATGCTTAATACGACAAATTAATTATCATTTTACATCATATCATCACTTTGGATTTGAAGCCGCAGCATGATATTGACATTTTGTAGACGTTGTATGACTTTTCCTTTATGTATCTATTTATTGATGAGGATCATATCTTTTTAGTATAAAAATACAAATGACTTCCAATTATTAAACCTTAGTTAAAATCTAAGAAAAGATAATGAATTTAATTATAATTATAATAATAATTTCAACAATTTTATCTTTAGTATTAATTATTATCAGCTTTTGATTACCCTTAAATAACCCGGACTCAGAAAAATTATCACCATACGAATGCGGGTTTGATCCATTAGGATCAGCACGACTTCCATTCTCAATTCGATTCTTCTTGATCGCAATTTTATTTCTCCTTTTTGACCTAGAAATTGCCCTACTACTACCCACCCCATGAGCCTCCCAACTACTTTTTCCAGAATACACGCTTCTATGATCAACAACAATCCTTATTCTACTCTCAATTGGGTTAATTTATGAATGAACCCAAGGAGGACTAGAATGAGCAGAATAGATATTTAATCTAAAAAAGATTATTGATTTCGACTCGATAAATTTTGGTTAAACCCCAAAAATATTTTATGTCCCCAACATATGTCACCTTTTTTTCATCATTTTTATTAAGTATAATAGGATTAGCATTTCACCGAATACATCTTTTATCTGCTCTACTATGCCTTGAAGGTATAATATTAGCATTATTTATCGCCCTATCCTTTTGATCTACTCAATTTGAAATAATATCATACTTCTCCTTACCTATATTTATATTAACTTTTTCGGCATGTGAAGCAAGCACCGGCTTAGCATTAATAGTAGCTACCACACGAACTCATGGAAATGATTATTTAAAAAACCTTAATTTGTTACAATGTTAAAAATTTTTATTCCAACCATTATGCTTTTACCAATAACTTGACTTTCCAATAAAAAATTATTATGACCATTAATAACAATCAATAGCTTTTTTATTGCTATACTAAGCTTAACAATATTTAATTTATCATCTGAATATATGATTATAGTCAACAAATACTTAGGGTTAGACCCTTTATCGTCACCACTATTAATTTTAACATGTTGACTTCTACCTATAATAATTTTAGCAAGTCAAAACCATCTAAAAAATAATCCAGAGAACCGACAACGCATATATATTTCTATAATAATTATTTTACAAGCATCTTTAATTTTGGCATTCTCCGCCACAGAAATTATTATATTTTATATTTCATTTGAAACAACTTTAATCCCCACTTTAATTATTATCACACGATGAGGTAACCAAGCAGAACGGTTGAACGCAGGAACATACTTTTTATTTTATACATTAGCAGGTTCTCTCCCATTATTAGTAGCACTCTTAATTTTACAAAACTATTCCGGCTCCCTATCATTATTTTTACTAGAATTAATAAATCCTATGCAACTTACATTATATTCAGATAAAATTTGATGAATAGCATGCCTACTAGCATTTATAATTAAAATACCACTTTATGGCTTACATTTATGACTCCCAAAAGCACACGTTGAAGCCCCAATTGCAGGATCAATAATTTTAGCAGCAGTATTACTAAAATTAGGAGGATATGGAATTTTACGAATTTCAATTATACTCACACCCCTATCTAAAGAGTTATCATATCCATTCATTATTCTTGCATTATGAGGGGTAATTATGACAGGAATAATCTGCATACGACAAACTGACCTAAAATCACTTATTGCATATTCTTCTGTGAGCCATATAGGATTAGTTATTGCAGCAGCACTTATCCAGACTCCATGAAGCTTATCAGGAGCAATTATTTTAATAATTTCTCACGGATTAATTTCATCAGCATTATTCTGCTTAGCAAATATAAACTACGAACGAACACACAGTCGAACACTTCTTTTAATACGAGGCGCACAAATAATATTACCACTTATAGCCACCTGATGATTATTAATTAACTTATCTAATATAGCCCTCCCCCCCTCACTCAATTTATGAGGAGAATTAACAATTATAGTATCTTTATTTAATTGATCAAATTGAACTATTTTAATTACTGGAATTGGGACACTTATTACAGCCTCTTACACATTATATATATTTTTAATAACCCAACGAGGGCCCATCCAAAATCATCTAAACCCAATTACCCCAACATACACACGAGAACACTTTCTTCTAACCATTCATATTCTCCCTATAATACTATTTATTCTCAAACCTGAACTTATTTCAGGAATATTTATATGTTTAAATAATTTAAATAAAAATACTAGATTGTGATTCTAGAAATAAGAGTTAAATTCTCTTTTTTAACCGAGAAGAGTCAAGAGACATAGAACTTGCTAACTATCTACTACTATGGTTCAAATCCTTAGTCTACTCAACTTTTAAAGGATAATAGTTATCCGTTGGTTTTAGGAACCAAAAACTCTTGGTGCAATCCCATGTAAAAGTTATGAATTTAATATTAATTTTTAATTCATCTATAGTCTTATCTCTATTTATACTCACATTTGCATTAATCATATCCCTAAATAAATTAAATTGACCTATTAACCATATTAAAAATTCTGTAAAATTTGCATTCATAACTAGCCTAATTCCATTAATAATTTACATAGCCTATGGAGTTGAATCTATCGTAACCACTTTCCATTGAATATCAATTTTTAATGTAGAAATTAATTCAAGTTTTAAATTTGATCAAATTTCTATTCTTTTTTTCCCCATTGCTATATTTGTAACATGATCAATTCTTGAATTTGCAGCCTGATATATATATATAGATAAAGAAATTAACCGATTTTTTAAATACTTATTAATTTTCCTAATTGCTATAATAATTCTAGTTACCGCAAACAACCTATTTCAACTTTTTATCGGTTGGGAGGGAGTCGGAATTATGTCATTCTTACTAATTGGGTGATGATACGCACGAACTGACGCAAACACTGCAGCACTACAAGCTGTGATTTATAACCGCGTGGGGGATATTGGATTAATCCTAAGCATAGCCTGATTAGTAATATTCACTAACTCATGAGAAATTCAACAAATCTTTATATTATATGATAAAAGTTCTATACTACCCCTTTTAGGCTTTATCCTGGCTGCAATAGGAAAGTCCGCACAATTTGGACTCCACCCATGACTTCCTGCTGCTATAGAAGGCCCAACTCCTGTCTCAGCACTACTTCACTCCAGCACTATAGTAGTAGCAGGAATCTTCTTACTAATCCGATTTCAACCCTTATTAGAAAGTAATAAAATAGCATTGTCTATCTGTCTCTCCATTGGAGCCCTAACTACATTATTTACGGCAGCTTGTGCACTAACCCAAAATGATATTAAAAAAATTGTAGCATTCTCAACTTCAAGCCAATTAGGTTTAATAATAGTAACAATTGGGCTAAATCAACCACAATTAGCATTTTTTCATATTTGTACCCATGCATTTTTTAAAGCAATACTATTCTTATGTTCAGGATCAATTATTCATAGCCTTAATGATGAACAAGATATTCGCAAAATAGGGGGATTGCAAAACTTAATACCCATAACCACCTCTTGCATAACTATTGGTAGTCTTGCACTTACAGGTACCCCATTTCTTGCAGGATTTTTTTCTAAAGACGCTATTATTGAAGCTATAAACAACTCAAATCTAAATTCGTTAGCATTATCTATAACACTTATAGCAACATCATTCACCGCAGTATATAGTTTCCGAATTATTTACTTCTCATCCATAAAATTTCCACGTCATCTTCCATTTTCCCCAATTAATGAAAATAATTACCTGATTATTAATCCAATTAAACGACTTGCATGAGGCAGCATAATTTCAGGGTTTATTATTATTTTTAATATTACCCCTATAAAAACACAAATCTTAACTATACCTACAATCATAAAACTATCTGCTGTTCTAGTATCTCTCCTAGGATTACTAATAGCTACCGATATTGCAAATATTACATCAAAAACTATAATAAAGACTAAAATATTTTCATTTTTTAACCTCTTAGCATTCTTTCCTTTAGTAACCCACCGATTTTCCCCAAAAACCAATTTATGATGGGGGCAAAACATTGCTACTCATACCACAGATATAATATGGTATGAAAAATTAGGGCCAAAAGGGTTAACTAACCAACAATTGCCAGTTATCAAAACCATTACAAATTTCCAAACAGGAATAATTAAAATATATATATTACTTTTCTTTATTTCCTCAATACTTATAATTTTATTATTAATATCTTACAGCACGTAGCGCCCCCCGTGATAAACCACGAGTAATTTCCAAAACAACAAATAAAGTTAAAAGAAGAACTCACCCTGATAATATTAAAAAATAACCCCCGCCAAAATATATTACCCCAATCCCACCCCAATCATTACCAATAGTACTATACTCCGTATAATAATTTGTAAATAAAAATTCTAAACTAATACTACAATTAAAAAAAATATATCCTGAAATAATTAATAAAAGATAAAACATTACATAAACAAATACTGATCAACTCCCTCATGCTTCAGGATACGGCTCCGCCGCTAGAGAAGCAGAATATGCAAATACAACTAATATTCCCCCTAAATAAATTAAAAGAAGAACTAAAGATAAAAAAGACACCCCTAACTCAACCAACACCCAGCACCCACAAACAGCCGCCAACACTAACCCTAAAGCAGCAAAATATGGTGATGGATTTGACGCCACTGCAATTAAACCAAAAACCAAGCCCAATATCCCCAAAAAAACTAAATACATCATTATTTTTACCCGGACTTTAACCGAAACCTTTGACTTGAAAAACCAATGTTGAATTCAACTATAAAAACCTTAATGGCCCACCCAATTCGAAAAACTCACCCACTACTTAAAATTATTAATGGATCATTCGTAGATCTTCCAACTCCCTCTAACCTTTCAGCATTATGAAATTTTGGCTCTCTTTTAGGAATCTGCCTAATTACACAAATTTTTACAGGATTATTTCTAGCAATACACTACACAGCCGACACATCCTCAGCCTTTTCATCCGTAGCACACATTTGCCGCGATGTAAATTACGGCTGACTAGTACGCAATATCCACGCTAATGGAGGATCATTCTTCTTCATTTGCATCTATATACATATCGGACGAGGACTTTACTACGGTTCATATATATATAAAGAAACTTGAAATATCGGCGTAGTCCTTTTATTTCTAGTTATAGCAACCGCCTTCGTAGGTTATGTTCTTCCATGAGGACAGATATCCTTCTGAGGAGCTACTGTCATTACTAACTTATTATCAGCAATCCCTTACATAGGAGACTCGCTAGTTCAATGAATTTGAGGTGGGTTTTCTGTAGATAAAGCCACACTCACTCGATTTTTTGCATTCCACTTCCTATTTCCATTTATAATCGTAGGAATAAGTATTATTCACCTTCTTTTTCTTCACGAAACCGGTTCAAACAACCCAACAGGAATTTCGTCTAATATAGACAAAGTCCCATTTCACCCTTACTTCTCGTATAAAGATGCCTTAGGATTTTTAATTATATTAACAATACTTTTTATTTTATCCTTACTATCCCCTAACTTATTAGGAGACCCAGATAATTTTACCCCAGCTAACCCCTTAGTCACACCCCCACACATTCAACCAGAATGATACTTCTTATTTGCTTATGCCATCCTCCGATCAATTCCCAACAAATTAGGTGGGGTTTTAGCTCTTCTTGCGTCAATTATTATCCTCATATTAATCCCAATAATACATACATCTAAACAACGAAGCCTCACATTCCGCCCTATAACTCAAATCCTATTTTGATTTATAGTATTTAACACACTTATCCTAACCTGAATTGGAGGGCAACCAGTTGAACAACCATTTATCGAAATTGGACAAGCCGCATCTACCTTATACTTTCTGCTATTTCTCATCATTATCCCACTTACAGGCTGATGAGAAAACAAATTAATCAAATGATTCTTAGATAGCTTAAATAAAGCGTCGGTCTTGTAAACCGAAAATGGGGAATAACCCCCCCCTCCAAGTAAACATTCCAGGCTCCTCCATTTCTTCCAGGCCTCTCCACTCCTACCTTATAAAAAAAAAAAGTAAAAATTCATCAAAAATTTCTTTTTTTCACTAAAAAAAATTTTTTTGCATCAATTTTTTTTCAAAAGGGGGGGATTTTCACCCCCACCACTGGCTTCCAAAGCCAGAATTCTGGGACTTAAAATACCTCTTGTAGTAGTTTTGTTAACATTTGAGTAACGCGGTGTACATATTATGTATATCGTACATTCATCTATTTACCCCATGGAAGTGTTCGTGTGCCCTTCTGATTTTTGGTTTTACCCACAGGCGGGAAACCACCAAGCTGACCCCCGAAGATCCAACAACCAGATCTATGGACATTTCTCGTAGATGTATTATCTTTTAACTTGAACCGGCATCTGGTCGAGATCTATGTGCATTTCTCGTAGATTGGCTATCTTTTAACTTGAACCGACATCCGCCTGAAGTATCCCTGATAGCAAGGTGCACTTGGAACCGCAAAACTGAGTCTGCCCTCATCTGTAGGTTTTTTTTTTTCTGGGAAGTCAACCCCCCATAAAATTTTAAGTTGGGATTATTTAACCTAAATCGGAACTAAGGGGGCGGTTAATAATATTACTAGGATAAATGGTTTGTTATATTTTCTGGAATTTTAAACATTTATTTTTCTACCTATTGAATTATCAATATTCTATTTTTGTTTCCCCCCCCGGAGTTTGTTTATTTAAAATTCCAACTTTGGAACATGAGTTAAAATTTTATTTTAAGGTTAACCCCCCTACCCCCCATATTAATCTAATCAGAACTATTATCTTTTTCGGGCTAACCCCCAAAGCAAAAAAAACATTTTGGGTACTTACAAAACTGGAATAACAATATTTTTTTTAATAAAATATATTAGAGAAAAAATAATAAAGGTGGTTTTTTTAAGACCTACTGACATACCCTACAATACAAATTTTTGTAAAGTTATAATTATAGTGTGTATACTATAA